CATAGCTATGAATAGTCATCGACTCCCCCGAAAGGGTAGAAGAAGGAGACCTATTATGGGACATACAAAGCATTCCAATTACAAACGTATGATCATTACGCTTCAACCGGGTGATTCTATTCCACCTCTTTTTGGATTCTATTCCACCTCTTATAGAGAAAAGAAGGGAAAGCAAAATACTGAATAACATGGCAACACATTTCTACAAAACGTCTACCCCGAGCACACGCAACAGAGCCATAGACAGGAAATCCAATCCACAAAAGAATTTGACTTATGGACAGCATCATTGTGGTAAAGGTCGTAATGCCAGAGGAATCATTACCGCAAGGCATAGAGGGGGAGGTCATAAGCGTCTATACCGTCAAATCGATTTTCGACGGAATAAAAAAGACATATCTGGTAAAATCGTAACCATAGAATACGACCCAAATCGAAATGCATACATTTGTCTCATACACTATGGGGATGGTGAGAAGAGATATATTTTACATCCCAGAGGGGCTAGAATTGGAGATACCATTGTTTCTGGTACAGAAGTTCCTATCTCAATGGGAAATGCCCTACCTTTGAGTGCGGTTTGAACTATGGATTTACGTAATTGGAAGTAACCAATTAGGTTTACGACGAAACCTAGAAATCGATCACTGATCCAATTGGAGTACTTCTACGGGATAGACCTCAACAGAAAACTGTTGAGTAACGGCAGCAAGTGATTGAGTTCAGTAGTTCTTCATAGAAAATTATTGACTCTAGAGATATGGTAATATGGAGAAGACAAAAGGGTTTGAAGCACGGACAGAACCGGAAGCGCTCCTTGTTTCAAAGAGAGGAAGACGGGTTATTCACATTTCATTTGATGGTCAGAGGCAAATTGAAAGCTAAGCAGTGTATAAAGATCCCGGGGGAAAAATAGAGATGTCTCCTACGTTACCCATAATATGTGGAAGTATCGACGTAATTTCATAGAGTCATTCGGTCTGAATGCTACATGAAGAACATAAGCCAGATGACGGAACGGGGAGACCTAGGATGTAGAAGATCATAACATGAGCGATTCGGCAGATTTGGATTCCTATATATCCACTCCTATGGTATTTTATCATACGATTCATAGAAGATCCATCTGTCTAGATATCATCATATACATCTAGAAAGCCGTATGCTTTGGAAGAAGCTTGTACAGTTTGGGAAGGGGTTTTGATTGCTAAATCCACTTCAACCGATATGCCCTTAGGCGCGGCCATACATAACATAGAAATCACACTTGGAAAGGGTGGACAATTAGCTAGAGCAGCAGGTGCTGTAGCGAGACTGATTGCAAAAGAGGGTAAATCAGCCACATTAAGATTACCTTCTGGAGAGGTCCGTTTGATATCCAAAAACTGCTTAGCAACAGTCGGACAAGTGGGTCATGTTGAGGCGAAGCAAAAAAGTTTGGGTAAAGCCGGATCGAAGTCTTGGCTAGGTAAGCGTCCTGTAGTCAGAGGAGTAGCTATGAACGCTGTAGACCATCCCCATGGGGGCGGTCAAGGGAAAGCCCCAATTGGTAGAGACCGACCTACCACCCCTTGGGGTCATCCTACGCTTGGAAAAAGAACTAGGAAAAGGAAAAAATATAGTGATAGTTTGATTCTTCGTCGCCGTAAATCGTAAATAAAGAAGAATATGGAAAATCGAATTTGGGGAAAAATTGGGATCTTTTGACAAAAAGACAAAAAAAAGGAGTTTCATCACATGCATTTACGAAAAAAAAAACCTTTGACAAAAATACAAAAAAAGAAGTTTCATCACATGCATTTACGAAAAAAAAACCCTTTTGTGGCTCATCATTTACGGAACAAAATGGAAAAACTCAATAAAAAGGGGGAAAAAGAAACCATATTAACTTGGTCTAGAGCATCTAGCATTATACCCATAATGGTTGGCCATACAATTGCTATTCATAATGGAAAAGAACATTTACCTATTTATATAGAAGATCGTATGGTCGGTTATAAATTGGGAGAATTCGTGCCTACTCGAACTTTTGGTGAACATCCGAAAAACGAGAATCAATCTCGTCGTTAATTTTGTGAGATTTCATGAGAATTTGCATATAGATTTGTTGGAAAGAGGTACGAGGGAGGGCTCAAGCCCTTTTTCAGATTTCTTTTCAGATTTCCATCGCTATTCTATAGATGGAAAGAAAATCTTGATCTATCGAGTCTATGGATTCTGTCCTTCCTATCTATTCTGGATATGGAATTTTCTACTCGAGAGAAAGGCCGGACTTTTTCTTCTATTTATTCCGCCTTTCCTTTCTATTATTTAGATTTCGAATCCGCTTTCGATGCTATCTATATCTATATAGGTCAAATCCTCTGGGATTTACCAGTCTCTCTTTGGAAAAAAGATTGTAATGGAATTTGGAATTGTAACATTCTTCTTTCTCTACAGACAACATTCTTGTATCTCTATAGAATCGAATTCCAAGAAAATAGAATCGAATTCCAAGAAATCCTAAAGAGGAGTCTAATAATAGGATTAATATCCTCTCAATCATTCTTATTGCTTTCCTATGGAAATGTATCCAATGGATATGGAAATATAGGAAAGAAAAGAACTTTCCTATTCCTATCCAAGCTTTTTTCAACGGTCTGTCTCGGATATGGAAATTGTTATTCTCCTATTTAGGGAAGTACCTCAATTCCCTTTTTTGTATTTCATTTGGATTGGCGGTTTTACTTTTGGTCTTTTCTAGCTATACCGGTTTCAAGAGAGAAAGAGAAAAGAGAGAAAAAGAAAACCAAACAAATACAAATGGGAATGAATAGTTCATTAGCTAGCTATTCGATTCTTCATTTAGGAATTCTATACAGAATATATGAGAACAGAATCTATATATATGAGATATAGAATATATATATATATATAAGTATGAATCATACATATTCTATGAAGAATACATATTAGTGATAATATGTATATATGAAGTAACAAGAATAAGAAAGTAACAAGAAGAATAGAAGAATTGCTCATCATTGGTAGGGGGTAACGAACTTTATGAGAAAGAAGAACTCGAATAGATCGGGCGAAATCAAAGCTGTAGCTAAACATATACATATGTCTGTTTTCAAAGCCCGAAGAGTCATTGATCAAATTCGCGGGCGTTCCTATGAAGAAACACTTATGATACTGGAATTCATGCCTTATAGAGCCTCTTATACCATTTTACAATTGGTTTCTTCCGCAGCAGCAAATGCTCGTCATAATATGGGTTCAAAGGAAGCTGATTCATTTATTAGTAAAGCCGAAGTCAGTAGTGGGGGCACTATTGGGAAAAAGGTAAGACCCCGGGCTAAAGGGCGTAGTTATCCAATAAAAAGACCTACCTGTCATATCACAATTGTACTGAGGGATCAATCGATTATAGAAATCCAAGAAATCCAAAATGGAGATTCCTAAAATGGAGATTCCTATGGAAAAATCACATATGGATGGAAAAATAGTAGAATCCAAAATATGGGACAAAAAATCAATCCACTTGGTTTCAGACTTGGTACAACTCAAAGTCATCATTCCATTTGGTTCGCGCGACCAAACCATTTTTCCGCGGGTCTCCAAGAAGATGAAAGAATACGAGACTGTATCAAGAATTATGTGCAAAAAAAGATGGGAGTATCCTCGGGTTTCGAAGGAATTACCCATATCAGAATTCAAAAAACAATAGATTCCATCAAGGTCATAATCTCTATGGGATCCTCCAATTTATTCACAGAGAATCAAACACAAGAAATGGAAGAATTACGAACACAAGAAATAGAAGAATTACGAAGAAATGTACAAAAAAAGTTAAATCCTATGAACCAGAGACTGAAATTTGACATTCTGATCCAAAAAGTGAAACAACCTTATGGGCAACCTAAGATTCTTGCAGAATATATAGCTTCACAATTACAAAATAGAGTTTCCTTTCGAAAAGCAATGAAAAAAGCTATAGAATTCACTAAAAAAACGGATACAAAAGGAATTCAAATACAAATTGCAGGGCGTATCGGCGGAAAAGAAAAGGCCCATGTCGTATGGATTAGAGAAGGTAGAGTTCCCCTACAGACGATTCGTGCTAAAATGGATTATTGTTCCTATACGGTTCGAACTATCAATGGGGCCTTGGGTATCAAAATTTGGATATTTGTAGACGAGGAAGAATACTAGAATGGATCCTCTTTTTTCTTGTTCTTCCATCTAAGGTAAGGAAGAAGAAATACTCATTGGATTTCTATAGGGTTCAATAAAAGTTCTATTTACCATTGCATTTGGGAGAATTGCTATGCTTAGTGTGTGACTCGTTGGTTTCTTCTTTCGAGTTAGGATTCAAAAAACGGATCCCTACACTATAGAACTATAGACTCATAACTATAGAAACGAAAAACCAACTTATTGCTTCGTATTGTCAAGATCCCACAAAAGAGTGACTATATGATGTACCGATCATGTAGTTGTAGCAACTGAAATTTTCTTCCATCCAAAAATGGGATACAAATGGGATTATGATCAATCCAATTCTCGGGTTAGAAAACAAAAAAAGGAAAGGGATGTAGATAAACGGAAAGGTGATAGAAAGAGAGAAGGAAAATAGCAGTGATATAATACGATTCCCATATGTATGGTCTATGAATCATCTCATAAAAAGCAATGTGATAAAGCATCAATACCGACAATCCAACAAAGTCCAGAGCCCGAGTGAATAGAAACTGAGGGGATTGACTCAGAAACCAATTTCGTTGGGAGCTCCATTGCAGAGTTCAGACCTAACCATTCCTAGAGAAGCTATAGGAACGACGGAACCCATGACTGCATAAGATTCTATGGAAAGAAAACGAATCTGAATAATTCATTGGGAAGGATGGCGGAATGAACCAGGAACCAATTGATTCTAAGTGGTCATAGTATGGGTTGACCTCTACGAATGAAGCAGAAAAGAGTCAATATTCGCCCGCGAAACTCTGATTTCTTTCCTAGATGACAAAATTTTGCGTGATTCCATAAAATAAAGGTAACCCAAATGAAAATGGTAAACAAAATGAAAATCAAGAAGAATGGATGCCAAATGGAGAAATCGAACTATAGTTGCGGATAGTCTCCCAAGCAAGGAAGTGAAAATACAAAATACGAATTGCATTCTTTTATTTGATTCGCGAGGAGCTGGATGAGAAGAAACTCTCATGTCCAGTTCTGCAGTAGAGATGGAATTGGGAAAGGGAAACAACCATCAACTATAACCCGAAAAAAACCAGATTTCGTAAACAACATAGAGGAAGAATGAAAGGAAGATCTTATCGAGGCAATCGTATTTGTTTCGGAAGATACGCTCTTCAAGCACTTGAACCCGCTTGGATCACAGCTAAACAAATAGAAGCTGGGCGAAGAGCAATGACACGATATGCACGTCGTGGCGCAAAAATATGGATACGCCTATTTCCCGACAAACCCGTTACGCGAAAAAAAGCAGGATCGCGTATGGGTGGCGGGAAGGGGGAACTCGAATATTGGGTAGCCGTTGTCAAGCCCGATCGAATACTTTATGAAATGATTGGAGTATCCGAAACCGTAGCTAGAGCAGCTATGTCAATAGCTGCGTACAAAATGCCGATACGAACCAAATTTGTTATTGCGCAACGCGATCCATAGGTGATAGAATAGATAGAAACCATACCATCCAGAAGTATGGTGGTATTTTCCTATTGAGATACATCGTTCTTTCTAGATACATCATATTTCTTTTTTTACTTGAATCTTTGGATGGAAAGAGCAGATCAAAAAAATCATGATTCAACCTCAGACCCTTTTGAATGTAGCGGATAACAGCGGGGCCAAAAAATTGATGTGTATTCGAATCTTAAGGACTGGTCATCGCCAATATGCTCTTATCGGTGACGTTATTGTTGCTGTAATCAAGAAAGCGGTGCCTCATATGTCTATAGAAAGATCCGAAATCATTCGAGCCGTAATTGTACGTACACGTAAAGAATTGAAACGTGACAACGGCATGAGAATACGCTATGATGACAATGCGGCAGTTGTCATCGATAAAGAAGGAAATCCAAAGGGGACTCGCGTTTTTGGTGCGATTCCTGAAGAATTGAGAAAGCTCCGTTTCACAAAAATAATCTCATTAGCCCTTGAGGTATTCTAAATGAGATCCATTCTTATTTCTTATATAGTAGGGGATCGAAACTAGATCCATTCGTAAATAATGGCACAGGTATATACTTTTTAGATTAGAATTCCTAAAAAACATGTGGATTATATCCAAATTAGAGGACAACAATCATTCCAATTCATCATGGGTAGAGACACGATTGCCGATATCATCACTTCCATCAGAAATGCTGATATGGAGAAAAAAGAAACTGTTCGAATCATATCTACCAATATAACTGAAAACGTTGTGAAAATATTTCTACAGGAAGGTTTTATTGAACACGTTCGAAAACATCGGGAAAATGATAAAGATTTCTTGGTTTCAACTCTGCGGAAGCATAAAAGGACGAGAAAACGTATCATTTTACGAAGAATAAGCCGGCCGAGTTTACGAATCTATTCTACCTATAAAAAAATTCCAAAGATTTTAGGTGGAATGGGAATTGCAATTCTTTCCACTTCTCAAGGTATCATGACAGATCGAGAAGCCCGGCTAAAACGAATTGGGGGAGAAATTTTGTGTCATGTATACCTATTTTGATCCCGCCCTTCTGACACCCTGGACGTTGATAAGATCCTTCCATTTCGCAGCACGCACCTTAAGATCACACATAAAAAAGATGTGTGAAGGAGATTGGATTTGTTTTTTTGAATAAAATAGACTAGAATAAACTCGGATGAAAAAATAGGAATGGAGTGGAGGCTACTCATAAATTCATAAATTTAATGAATTGGTAGCTACGATAAATAAATTCGTGGAATATTTAGAGTTCGATACCATCCACATCCAATAAAATTCTCTATTATCGCCATCCAGTTTGTTCATATCACATATAGAATGTTGGGATTCGACATTGCGCCAACCAATGACTATTCCGTTTTCCTTGACTAAGGACTACAAATGAAATTCAATAACCTAACAAGAAACAAAAAAAATGACAAGTTATTACGATTCCCGTGGCCAGAAGCAACTATACATAGGGCTAGTCGTTGATTCTCACCCTAATGCAATGTTTCACATATATGTTAGTAGTCTTAAGAAGCTAGCTCTCGGATATGTTTCCGGGAAAATGCGAGAGAGTGCTATCCGTATCATACGTGGGGACACGGTCCTAATCGAACTCAGTGGTTACGATCAAACAAGAGGACGAATCGTCCAAAGACTGGACAACTATAGTCAGAGTCTTGACAACGATAGTTCTGATCAACCGGAGCCAGATAAAGATCCATTTTTTGATAAAGGACGACAGGGCAGCTCTAGGCCAGATCCGGACCCTAATGATACTGAGAGGGACGGGGCCTCCTAATCTAATATCTCAACAAATCACTAACAAAAACAAGGAAAGGAACAGTTTTTCTGTCTAAAGAAAACCCACTGTTAGCTAGATATAGAATATATCTAATATATTCTATATCTAATATATTCTAATTCTATATCTAATATATTCTAATTCTATATCTAATATATTCTAATTCTATATCTAATATATTCTAATTCTATATCTAATATATTCTAATTCTATATCTAATATATTCTAATTCTATATCTAATACTATGCACTTAACTACCTCTTTGAAAGTTTGGAGCCAGATGTAACTAGTGATCTTAGTGCGGATTTTTGGGTTTCAAAAGGAAAAGGTTTTTCTCACGAAAGAAGGCAAGACCTCGATTTGAATTGTCAATCCGAAACTTTCACTTCTTCGGATTCTTTCTCCAATTTCTCCAACCTAATTCATTTTTTGGGAAAATGGAAAAACCGACTTCCGATTCGAATTGGGAACCTTATCAATAAGCTGGAACAAGAGTTGCATAATCATAGCCTGAAACAAGATCAAGATAGAGAAACAGCTCTCATTGTTATTAAACCAGAGAGCCTTTCGACGCTTGACTCATCTCGTCGTGACGCGGAGGTTAGCTGTATGCTTTTCGGATTTAGGCTGGGTTCCATAACAGAAAAAAAAGGAAAAGAGATCATCCAAGTGTTTTCGCCTAAGAAACGATGCGATCTAACGACCAAATGAAAAAGAGAACTATTGAGATTCTCTAAAGGTCGACCGATTGACACAGAAACTCGTAATTTTAGGGTGGAATTGAGAATTGTAGAATTTTCAGATGAAACTTATGATATGTATTTTCTCAACCACGTGTTGCGTCAATTAAAAAAAACCCTAGTCAACCTGTACCTAAATGGAACGATTCGCTATAGGAGGGGCCCAGCGCTTGAGATTGAGAGTACCGTTCCTACCGAAGATGACGGAAGTTGTGAAATGGTCATAAGAGGACATAGAGTTGCATATGAACTAAACTTCAGAACCAGGGAGGTTGTTGGCCTCAGCCCCTCTGAAGCAGAAGCGAGATCCTATCTCAGAGTGATTTACTTTGACATTCATTTTTCTCCTACGCCTACGTACGCTTGAAAATTGACATTTTTCCAATCAAAATAGATGCAATTTAAGATCTAGAATTTGGCGAGATTGGATTTCATTCTATTCTTTCGGGAATGGAATCCAATCTCTGATCTCCCCAAGTAGGATTCGAACCTACGCCCAATCGGTTAACAGCCGACCTACCACTGAGCTACTGAGGAAAAAAACGGGACCGGTTGTGGGCGAGGGGGGATTCGAACCCCCGGCACCGTGGTTCGGAGCCACGTGCTCTCATCCTCTGAGCTACAGGCCCCACCCCGTCTCCACTGCATTGTTTCTTTTTCCTATCAACAAATCACTATTTCCCTTCGCGGAGGTTTCACATTCCCTTCGCGGAGATCCATCCAAAATGAAAGAGACTTTTTTCTTTCAATCATCAAAATAAAATATAGGGAATCATCACTATGAAAACGAGGGCTTCTGTTCGTAAAATTTGTAGAAGATGTCGACTGATTCGTAGGCGGGGACGCATTATGGTGACTTGTCCTAATCTGAGACATAAACAAAGACAAGGATAATCTTTCTGTCTGAAAGAGAACTCACTTTCGAAAGCCAAAAGAAGGACTAATGTCACTCAAAACAAAATCAAGGATCAAACACGAAATGGATATCTTCGTAGATTTCATTTATGACTCATATTTATGAGATGATAAGATATGACAAAACCTAAGCTAAAACAGACAAAACCTAAGAGACTAAGACAGACAAAACCGAATCCACAAAAACTTCGTGTATCTATAAATAAACGTATTGCTTTAAGTAAGAAGAGACATATTCGTTTACGTAAAAAGGGACGTACAATATCAAAAGGAGTGATTCATGTTCAAGCGAATTTCAATAATACCATTGTCACTGTTACAGATGCTCGAGGTCAGGTCATTTCTTGGTCCTCCGCTGGTGCTTTGGGATTCACAGGCCCAAGAAAGGGGACACCTTTTGCCGCTCAAACTGTAGCAAGAGATGCTATTTCAGTGGTGGGTGGGGGTATTCTGAAACAAGCAGATGTGAAGATCAAGGGTGGTGGTTCCGGAAGAGATGCAGCATTACTCGCTATTAGTAAAAGTAAGATAGTATTAGATTTCGTACGCGATGTAACCCCTCTGCCACACAATGGATGTAGACCCCCTAAAAAAAGGCGTGTATAAAAAATCCAAATGAGAATCGAATGGAACAGAATCGAATGGAACAGATTTCAAGAGAAAGAAATGATTCACCAATCACTAATCAGATATTAATTAGTATGATTAAAGAGGAAGTAGCAGGATCCACTCGAACACCACAGTGGAAGTGCCTTGAATCAAGAGTAGACAATAAACGTCTTTATTATGGACGTTTCATTCTGTCCCCACTTAGGAAGGGTCAAGCCGATACCATAGGTATTGCCATGCGAAGGATTTTACTTGGAGAAATAGAAGGAACATGTATCACACATGCAAAATTTAAGAATGTACCACATGAATATTCGACAATACCAGGTGTTGAAGAACCGGTACATGAAATTTTAATGAATTTGAAAGAAATTGTATTGAGAAGTCATTTGTATGGAGTTCGAGACGCACTCCTTTATGCCAAAGGTCCAAAATGTGTAACTGCTCAAGATATCACCTCACTGCCGCCTTCTGTGGAAATAGTTGACACTACACAGCATATAGCTAAGCTCACAGAACCCGTGGATTTGCATATTGAATTACAAATCCAGAGAGATCGCGGATATCATATCAGATCCACAAATCCTTCTCAAGATGGGAGTTATCCTATAGATGCTGTATCCATGCCTGTTCGAAATGTGAATCATAGTATTTATGATTATGGGAATGAGAATGAGAAACAAGAGATCCTTTTTCTCGAAATATGGACAAATGGGAGTTTAACTCCAAAAGAAGCACTTTATGAGGCTTCTCGTAATTGGATTGATTTGTTTATTCCTTTTCTACATGCGGAGGAGGAAAACACGAATTTGGAGGAAAAGAAAAACCAATTTACTTTACCCCTTTTTGCCTTTCATGAGAGATTCTCTCATCGAAAGAGAGATCAAAAAGAAATTGCATGGAAATCGATTTTTATTGACCAATTCCAATTGTCTTCCAGGGCCTATAATTGTCTCAAAAGGTCCAATATACATACATTATGGGACCTTTTGAGTCACAGTAAAGAAGATCTTATGAGAATGGAAGATTTTCGCGCAGAAGATGGCAAACAGATATTGAATATTTTAAAGGAGCGTTTCGCAATTGATTTACCTAAGAATCCATTTTCCTTTTAAAAAAATTGCAATTCTTTCATCCCTTTCTTTTTTTTTTCCTATTTTCGAAACGAAATGGGCGAACGACGGGAATTGAACCCGCGCGTGGTGGATTCACAATCCACCGCCTTAATCCACTTGGCTACATCCGCCCGTCCCTTGGAATGTATCTAGGGAAAATTCACTTGAAAGGAACTATTCCCTAGATATGGATATGATGTCACAGTGAAATCAATTTAAAAAAGACCTAAAGTCAAAGATTGATCAATAGGTAATGTTGCCCCAATACCTAACCAAAGTGCTACTGCGGTACCAATCAAAAAAACTGTGGTAGCCACTGGACGACGAAACGGATTTTGGAATTTATTAACATTCTCCAAAAAGGGTACTGTCAATAATCCTAATGGTACTGAAACCATGAAAAGAACACCCAATAACTTATTGGGGACTGTGCGAAGTATTTGAAATACAGGAAAGAAGTACCATTCCGGTAAAATTTCCAAAGGAGTTGCAAACGGATCCGCTGGCTCACCGATCATTGACGGTTCTAGAACGGCTAAACCTACGTTACACGCTATAGTACCTAGAATTACTACTGGAAAAATATATAAAAGGTCATTGGGCCATGCGGGTTCCCCGTAATAATTATGTCCCATTCCTTTCGCTAATTTAGCTCTTAATACAGGATCATTCAAATCAGGTTTCTTTGTTATTTGGATAGGTGAATTTTTATGGACTCATCCCCCGAAGGAACCGGACATGATCATTTTTCATCATCCGGCTCGAGCAAAACAAAAATCAAAAGAAGGAAAGAAATGGATCCATATCAAAAACCATTTCTTCATCCATATTTAGATGGGTAGAATGACTCTATGTAAGAAAAAAGTTCTCGCATTCATTCCATTTTCCGGAGTTCAAACTATTCATTCAAAATTCCGTTCTGATAAGTGAGGAAATGCTCAACACCCAAGTGGGCTTGCAAATGGGATCAGGATCCAATGCTTTTTGGGTTGTCTCGTGCTTTGTAATTGGTATCTATCCATACAATATCTCGAATTTTTTTTACATATATACAAATACTTTCCTTGTTACTGATATAGTATAGCCTCTATTCTTCCTTAGATCCCTTATTTTACTCCGATAGTATCATAGATCCGGATCAATGCAAAGGAAATGAATGCATTTCCATACTATAAGTCAATGGAATAGACATAACCTCTCCTTTGAATGAAGCTAAATCCTTTATTCTACGGGATCTTACGGAGCCTATTCATGCATTACATGGATTCAGGTAGAATCATGGAACAAACTCTTCTTAAGCAAACCAGCCTACCCTCTGCTACATATACGTAGCAAGACTTACATGTTGATTAGATGCATAAACACATTTTGTTGTGATTTCCAATGTGGCGGATCTCATCTTATATCCGCATGGCTTCATCAATAGTTCAAGTCACACACTCCCATAATCCGTTTTCTCTTCGGAAAATTGACTTCAACTATATTGTATCAAAGTATCCAATGCAAAATACTTTGGGGTTGAAGAAAAAGATCCAAATCACATGTCTTATTCTTTTCAAGCCAAGAATCCATATTTGTAGCAATGAAAAACTCTTGTTCCTCTCCGAAATGAAATGATCAATATATGACCAATGATCCAACCCGTACCCGTCTTGTGGGTTTGACAAACAATTATAAAGGCCCGGAAATGCCCTGCTTACGTATCATTAGAAAATGCATTAACATAAATATAGAAGTAAGAAGAGGCAATACAAAAGTGTGTAAACTATAAAAACGAGTCAAAGTTGATTGACCCACACTAGCACTACCACGCAATAATTCTACCAAGGGCGATCCTATTACAGGAATAGCTTCAGGTACACCTGTTACAATTTTGACTGCCCAATAACCAATTTGGTCCCAGGGTAAGGAATAACCGGTTACACCAAAAGATGCAGTCAATACAGCCAAAACTACACCCGTAACCCAAGTTAATTCACGGGGTTTTTTAAACCCACCTGTGAGATATACACGAAATACGTGCAAAATCATCATTAGAACCATCATACTTGCTGACCATCGATGAACTGATCGAATTAGCCAACCAAAGTTGGCCTCAGTCATTATGTATTGAACAGAAGAAAAAGCCTCTGTAACGGTTGGACGATAGTAAAAAGTCATAGCAAAACCCGTAGCTACTTGTACTAAAAAACAAGTGAGTGTGATTCCTCCTAGGCAATAAAATATGTTGACATGAGGAGGAACATATTTACTAGTTATATCATCTGCGATCGCCTGAATCTCTAGACGTTCTTCAAACCAATCATATACTTTATTGAGATAGGTCGAATGAGGAGACCCCCCTGAGAACCGTATAGGAAAATTTCATCTCGTACGGCTCAAGCAGAAACACACAAATACTGGTTTCCACGGATATGTAGTAGAAAATGGGAAACTTATTAGACACTTGATTCCATCTGTCGCAAAATCCAACTGTCCCAAAATCCAAATCCGAAATTGTTTCTTTGTGATGATAATACCAATCTCCAGTCGGCTCATCCTTTTCTCTTTTGATTGTTATAGGCCTCTTGAGTCTTCTTTCCCCCTATCTATATATTGCTTCTTATTTTTTTCATTTTTTGCATAAGTTCAATTGACTATTTATGGATTGTTTGACTATGGATAGGAAATTGTCTTGTTAAGATCCTAGGAATCCGTGAAAACTTCAGATTCATACTATAACCACGATGATTTCCCAAAGTCACAAACTAAGTTCAAAGATTTTTTGAGTAATAACTCTTTGACCATCACTTATTCCAGGACTAGGCTAAATGGAATAAATCAACAAAATTCAGAGAAAAAAGTTGACCTTCAGTCAAGGCATACAATTTGGAAGAAAGAAAAGGTGTTTGATTTAGGCAATTCCCCCTTTCTTTTGTTTTTGTTCATTTATTGGAATCCGATTACGAGGTCTGAATAGGAATAAGGAATAGGTATGAATCATAGTTTCTTTTCTTGATTTCTTTTAGATACCCCTGCTGTGCTCCAGATATTCACATAAATATCAATATTTGACAAGGTAGAATCATCTTTATCAAGATGACAGACCTATTTTCTGTACTATCAATAGGATCCATTATCACAAGTCACACACTCATATTCCGGAAATACCGAAACAAAGAAATTCCACGGTCGAACTACCAGAATGTCCTATAAATCCGAATTCTAATACATTTTTGGATCGAAAAATTGCTAATTCTTCGAAATCAAACCTAATTCATCGAAAGTCCATCCAATAAAACGGAAGAATTATAAATTTCCAAAAGAATGGATAGGAATATTGCAAATAGAGCCATTGCTACTCCCATAAAAGGGGTCGTCCCCCATCCCGGAGCTACTTTACCATATTCTGAATTCAACGGTTTCAAGAAATCCCCTACAACAGTTCGTCTTGGTCCAGACCTAGAACTGCCCTCAACGGTTTGTGTAGCCATAAATCTGATTTCATTCCTTGGGTGAGATCTGTTAACTTTGTTGTATACTATTTTATCATAATTGAAATAAAGGATCTTATTGTAGTGGTAGATCTATCGCGATCTTGAAATTCTTTCAGAATGGAAACAGCAACCCTAGTCGCCATCTTCATATCTGCTTTACTTGTCAGTTTTACTGGGTACGCCTTATATATCGCTTTTGGGCAACCCTCTCAAAAACTAAGAGATCCATTTGAGGAACACGGAGACTAACAGAGACTAGTTGATGGAAGTAATGAGCCTCCCCTATTGGGAGGCTCATTACTTCTATGGAAAGAATGAAAAATCATTTCACTTTTTTAGTCGGAACCTTAGGCGGTTCTCGAAAAAATATAGCGAAAAAAATGATCCCTAAAGTAGAGACTAACAGAAATGTATAAACCAATGCTTCCATAAATTCGATCGTGGTTTACAATGAATTATAGCTTCCACACCTATTTGTTTGGGATGCGATCATTTACCAGATAAAAAGAGTAAAGAATCTAATAAAAAACGGTGATTCCAAATGGACCTGGGGCCTCATTGTATCCAATATATATGGGCCAAAACGATATTGTATCAGATTGCCTGTCTCTTTGTAGTTGGATCCCCAACTTTTTGGAATGTTCCAAATTCCACTTGAGCATCCAAATCTGGATCAATACCAGCAAAAACATCTCGAAACAAGGTTCTAGCACCATGCCAAATGTGTCCAAAAAAGAAAAGCAAAGCAAACGTAGCATGCCCGAAAGTGAACCAGCCCCTTGGACTACTACGAAAAACGCCATCTGATTTCAAAGTAGCGCGATCTAATTCAAAAATTTCACCTAATTGAGCGCGTCTAGCATATTTTTTCACAGTAGCAGGATCGCTATAACTGACTCCATTGAGCTCGCCACCATAGAACTCAACAGTGACACCTACTTGTTCCACACTATATTTGGATTCCGCTCTTCGAAAGGGAACATCGGCTCTCACAATTCCGTCTTCATCTACCAAAACTACCGGAAATGTTTCAAAAAAAGTAGGCATACGACGTACAAAAAGCTCGTTGCCATCTTTATCTCTAAAGATGGGATGTCCTAACCAACCAACAGCTATTCCATCTCCGTTGTCCATGGAACCCGCTCTGAATAATCCCCCCTTTGCCGGGTTATTACCGATGTAATCATAAAAAGCTAATTTTTCGGGAATTTTAGACCAAGCTTCTGATAAACTCCGATTTTCGGCTAATCCAGCACTAACCCTTCGATAGATTTCTTGCTGAAAATATCCCTGATCCCACTGATAACGAGTCGGACCAAATAATTCGATTGGGGTAGTTGCCGAACCATACCACATAGTTCCAGCAACAACGAAAGCTGCAAAAAAGACAGCAGCGATACTACTGGAAAGTACAGTTTCAATATTTCCCATACGTAATCCTTTATATAAACGTTGAGGCGGACGGACACTAAGATGAAAGAGACCCGCTAATATGCCCAATGTACCCGCTGCAATATGATGAGAAGCTATTCCACCAGGAATAAAGGGATCAAAACCTTCCGCGCCCCATGCGGGGTTTATAGGTTGTACTTTTCCAGTTAGCCCATAAGGATCTGATACCCATATCCCGGGACCATACAAGCCCGTGACATGAAATGCGCCAAAACCGAAGCAAGCGACCCCTGAAAGAAATAAATGAATTCCAAAGATTTTTGGCAAATCCAAAGAGGGTTTTCCTGTACGCTCATCACAGAAAATTTCTAGGTCCCAATACACCCAATGCCAAATAGCTGCCAAAAAGCACAAACCAGAAAACACAATATGTGCTCCCGCCACACCTTCATAACTCCAAATACCCAGATTCGTTACAGTCCCCCCTGTAATACTCCACCCACCCCATGAATTGGTTATTCCTAAACGGGTCATGAAGGGGATAACGAACATCCCCTGTCTCCACATCGGATCAAGAACAGGGTCAGAGGGGTCAAAAACCGCTAATTCGTATAGGGCCATGGAACCGGCCCAACCAGAAACTAAAGCTGTATGCATTATATGGACAGAAAGTAACCGACCGGGATCATTCAAAACAACCGTATGAACACGATACCAAGGCAATCCCATAAAAATACCTCTTTCTCAACTCAAAGAGAAATAGACACTATGTAACTTTGTCGCACTTGAAACTTGAAAGGCGCATTAGAAAAAACACATAAAAAAAAAGGGTACCCCTAAATTATATCTATATAATAAACATATGATATTAGAAATTATATATATATAATAAACATATGATATTAGAAGAAGAAAACAATAATATGAAGCACGTTCCTTTTTCTATGTCAATAAGCTTCGCCGCGTATTATATAAATACCCATTATCGAAATATATATATAAAGATCCATTTTCTTCCTAAAGCGCTATTTATAGCTATTATATCTGTATCACCTCGATCTTAGTGATACTTAATGTGTGTAAACACAATCTACTTTTCCGCAGATTATCCATGAGCAAGAATTGATTCCCTTGCATTGGAAATCATGGAACAATTCTCTTCGTAGGAAGGAAGATTCGTAGGAAGAAATAAAAGCAAACCTATTTTATACCCATCCGACAGGAATACGCAATGAGATTGGTCTTATTTGTGGGAAAAAAAATGTTTGTGGGAAAAAAAATGTCGAATGTTCCGGATTTTTATTTTTAAAACGATAAAATTCTCTATGATATTTTACCGTCCCCTCTCCTTCTCCTTCCTATATCAAACAGACAGAGTAAGTTACCACGTCCAGCTCCCTAGTTTCTTTTCGAATCTATTTCGAATAAGGATTAAATGAAAGTTCTAATTAATTAGTCTCAACCCAATTCATACCCAATATTCATAATAATGTAATGCCTGTTGGGCTCCCTAAGGTGCCGTTTAGAATTCCGGGAGATGAGGACGCCTCGTGGGTTGATTTATATAATCGCCTTTATCGAAAGAGAATTCTTTTCTTAGGGGATGAAATTGACGAAGAACTCGGGAATACCATTGTTGGTATTATAACATACCTTTCTATCGAGGATGAAAATCCAGATATTTTTTTGTTTATAAACTCTCCTGGAGGGGAGGTATTGCCCGGACTGGCTATTTATGATAGTGTATCAAATAGCCCGCCGGATGTAAATACAATTTGCATGGGAACAGCAGCTTCAATGGCATGTCTCATTCTTACCGGAGGTGCAATTACCAAACGTATAGCATTCGCCAACGGTAGGGTTCTAATGCACCAACCCTATATTGATATTCCCCTACTCGAGGAGATAATGCCACCATCTTTCTACGTAAATGAAATCTTGGAAATACGCGATAGGATCATCTTGTCTTACGCACAAAGAACGAAACAGCCTGAAGTTGTTATATGCCTAGACATACAAAGGGATGTTTTGATGTCAGCAGAAGAGGCCAAAAGGTATGGCATTATTGATTCAATATCCTTGGATGAAATCAAAGGACTCGCTCCCTTCCTACCCAGTAGTTGAAAGAATTCCCATCTTACATGCAAGGATTTTACACGAATCCAAGAGTATTTTTTCCATAGATGGGATGAAAGAATTATGATCAGGTTGTGAGATGTATCTCAACCAATCTATTTGAATTCCATAATACATACGATTCCACATGCCAACAGTGAACCAACTTATTAGAAAGGCAAGACAGCCAATCCGAAATACTAGTAAATCTCCTGCTCTTCGAGGGTGCCCTCAGCGTCGAGGAGTATGTACTAGGGTGTATGTGCGACTCGTTCCAATTATAAACGAGATCTTTTTTCCAATCTCAATAAATAGGCTAAATCCATAAATAAGCTAGATTCCAAAATAGGATAGATAGTGTGGAAAAACACTCTTTCTTTTACTTACTAGTTCATGAAAGCAAAAAGAAAGATGAATTATAGGCCTATTGGAATTTATGGTTTCTATTGGTGCAAATCCGATCGCCTTGATTTGGGATGAGACGCAATTCCCCATTGGTAGCAAATCCAAAGGTTATCCACTAAGCGGGGAAAATGCATGATGAAGCAACAAAATGATGCCCCTATTCTTGAAATAACGGACTAAAAGGGTCAGCTACCTAGCCAACTTTCCTAATGAAATGCCGTCACTGTATGGATAGCTCTTATTGTGATTGTGAAAAGACCTATTATTATCTAATTCATAGGTAGAGCCAAAGAATGTGAACTGTACAAGTTACTAATAACATGGATTCCATGAGGAAGAGAGCTCCGGTGTATAGAGAGAACCTCACCGTTTAAGAACTGACCATAGAAACGATGGAACCCACTATGAATTGGATATTCTTTTTATACGGAGTTTGGTATCGGTAGAACTTTTCAGGTGAAATGATAAACTACCTGAAATCCAAAATTGTGGTTGGGAAGGTCATAGCAGCAAAAGCCATTGGAATTGAGATTTTAGATATTGGAAGAATCCGTTTTGTTACAACTCTACTCCCAACATAGGGAGAAAGAACAAGCAAAAATGACTGAATCAAAGAATGGAAACCCATTCCTTATTCATCAAAGTTTCATTCATTGTATTCCATGACTAGAACGAAACGAGGATATGTAGCTCGAAGACGTCGAAACAAAACGCGTTCATTTGCATCAAGCTTTCGAGGGGCTCATTCAAGACTGACTCGAATTATTACTCAGCAACAAAGGAGAGCTTTGGTTTACGCTCATAGAGATAGAAGAAGAAAAAAGCGAGATTTTCGTTGTTTGTGGATTACTCGGATAAATGCAGCAACTCGCAAAAATGAACTCTACTCTAGTTATAGTAGATTCATACATGATCTGTACGAAAGGCACTTACTCCTTAATCGTAAAATACTTGCGCAAATGGCTATATCCAATAAAAAATTTCTTTCCATTTTTTCGAATTCTAAAAAGATTCTCAATCCACAAATCAAAGAGATTCTCTTATCAAATAAGAAATAGAATATACAGTACGAAAATGATGGAACAAAAAATTCCCCTCCCCCCGGAGAAAGAGAATAAACTCCGGGAAGATAGAGATAAAATCCCAACCCATTCAGGATTCAGAGAACTCAGTAGTAAGAATGAAGGAGCATGTTTCAATTATTTCTTTCTTCTTCCCCCATTTTGTTCTTCAAACACAAGAATCCAATCCGGATTATACATCTTTCTTTTTCGAACAAAGCATCCATCTGATGTTGAGTTCCAATTCAAGTTTTTAGTCCATTGAGGAATAGAATATGCTTCTGAAAAACCGGTATTTCTAGGAATCCCTTTTTTTTTCGTTCTTCTTTCCTCTATGATGCCGTGTTTTCTCCAATCCGTTCTTCTTTCCTCTATGATGCCGTGTTTTCTCCAATTCGTTCTTCTTCGTCGCCTTCTTATATTTTTTGTTCTCTTTCTTAAGTTGTTCCTCTTTCCTCAATACCTCTTTCCCTTTTTTAATTTGTTGCTTGTTATTAGGAAGAAACGGTAACAAAGATAAAATACGAGCTTGTTTTATAGCAAGAGTAATTAATCGTTGTTTTTTTAAGGTCAATCTATTTACTTGTCTAGATAAGATTTTTCCTTGGTCACTAATAAAACGAAAAAGGAGACTTATGTCTTTATAAGTCATTTTAGGGTACGAAGGCCTACGAAAAGATTGCTTTCGCTTGTATTTCAAAATTTGCTTGTACTTTGGTTTACGAATTCGTTTGTACTTGTATTTACGAATTCGCTTGTATTTACGAAAAAGTTTCTCGGATTGATTCATGGTTGATTCCTGATCTATAAAATCCTAGTTATTCATTATTGGACTGAAATAGGACTTGATTTTTATTTGATTTGTGTATATACAACACATATATATATTATTTGATTCTTACTAGATTCTTCCTAATTCCTACTCTTTGGATTGGAGGGTTACCCACATTCCGTCTATTTCTTGGTCTTGATTTCCACGTGAATCGTATGCTTGTAACAATAAGGACAAAATTTTTTCAATTCTAATCGACCGGGTGTATTGTGTCGATTCTTTTGCGTACTATATCTGGAAATTCCCCTTTTTTTTTTATTGACACCATTTTGGGTACAATTGGTACATTCCAAAGTCACTCTGACTCTAACATTTTTCTTCTTCGCCATGAGTTTACTCCCCCCTTTTTTTGATTTTGGCTCAACTCTACTCTTCAATTCTAGAAGAAAGAAACATCCAATGAAAAAATCAATAGAAGTCACCACTAGCTAATTATGAAATTATAACGAAGATTTTCGTCATAATGTAATAACCCCATAATCCCTTTTTTTTTTCGAACTATCTCGAACTATCAATGATTCTGATTTCAATCCCAACATTTCGTTTCCGTATCTTCATTTCGCGGGGAGACTGTCCTAGACCCGCATTTTCATTCTATTCTCTCCAATTCGATCTTAGACCTACTCGATGCGATGATAAAGATCATTTTTTGGATTTTCTTTTTTTCTTTCCCATACCCAAAAGATGAGTTAGAGGGGAAATTTGTCCCAATTTTTTGTATCGCTAATGCTAATATTCTTTCTTTTTTACCATGTCAATAAATAACTAGAATGACAGGGCATCTGGGAAAAAACGATTCATTTCTATCAATAGACCTGCTAAAGACCAAAACCATATAGCAGTTAGCACGGGTGCTACAGAAAGATACGTTTTGATATCTCGCATTGGAAATCCTCCTTCTTGATTTCTGTATTGTAATAAATATACGATCGTATGCTGTAGTGAAAGATCGCTTCTATTTTTTTTTTCCGCAAATAGACCAGTAGATGAGATTTTCTTGTCCTTAAACCAAAAAAAGATAACACTTTTCTCCTGAGCATTGCCGATAAAGATTTCTTTTTTTTTTTCTTAGGTTGGAAGTGGATATATTATATGAGACCAAAAAGAAGAAAGGAAATGTAAAAAAAAAAAAAGAAAAAATTTCTTTTTCTTTATTTTATAGATAAAGAAGAAAAGAATGATGTGGAAAACAAAACAAGCCTTTTGTACAATGGAACTGTATAACAATGGAAAAAAGGGATGTAGCGCAGTTTGGTAGCGCGTTTGTTTTGGGTACAAAATGTCACAGGTTCAAATCCTGTCATCCCTACCTATTACTTCTCCTATGAGTAGTAACAAGTGGGTAGTAAGGAGGAATTCCTGAATCGGAATTGAGATCTAGGAAAATGAGATATTCTTTTTCATCGGATCATACTAGATACATGCATATTTTTCAGGATACAAAAAGAATCTTTTTCTTTACAGTTGTGTCTTCTGTCATAATCTGTCATAAAAAAAAAAAAAAAAGAAAGCGCTCTTAGTTCAGTTCGGTAGAACGCGGGTCTCCAAAACCCGATGTCGTAGGTTCAAATCCTACAGAGCGTGATTTTTTTGTTTCTTATGCTAAATCACAAGAAAATAACTTAAGAAAATGGAATTACAACTCGAATTGGACCTCCTCTCTGCAGGAGATCCATAAAAAAAAATATGACTCAATTAAAGATCCAACTGATCACCGCGTCTGTATTGTAAATATGCAGTTACGAATAATCCCGCCAAAGTAATAGGAATGAGACCTAACACGATTCCAAATAGAAAAACTTCAATCATTTCGATGTTGTTGAGGAAATCAAAATAGAGATAAGATCTATTCCTAAATAGTAATCCGAATTATCCCTGAATCTCAATGACCAAATATGAGCAATTCACATGAAAAGGAACCATAGAATACTTAGAATCTTGGAAAAAAAAAAAAAAATAGGGATTTCTAGTTCATTCCATTCATTTCAAAGAAGTCGTATTTTGTTCAAACCAATGAATAGAGCTGAAGCGATAGTTGAAGCAGCCAATAGAAAACCAAAATAACTAGTTAGAATAAGCATGAAAAAGCAAAATGAGATATGTTTTTTTTTTCTACATATGCTGATAAAACACTCACCTAATTTTCCATTTCTCAAGATAAGATCGTAATAGACTCAAAAATGCCAGTTGACAGAATTCGTTCCAACTGAGAGTTCTTGATAGATTTGTCATTATAGACACCACTAACAAAAAGAAAATAGACAGAAAAAGAAAAAAGGATTTGATTCACTATGACACTTACTTATTCCACGATTCGAAATCATAGATGAATTGTGTAACTTG